CCAAGAACGTTTTATGAAACTCTTTGACCCCCGAATTTGGAGTATCCTACTTTCACGCGATTCACAGGGTTCAACAAACAATCGATATTTCACGATCAAAGGTGTAGTAGTACTGCTTGCAGTAGCGGTCCTTATATATCGTAATCGTATTAACAATCGAAATAGGGTCGAAAGAAAAAATCTCTATTTGATGGGGCTTCTTCCTATACCTATGAATTCCATTGGACCCAGAAATGATACATTGGAAGAATCTTTTGGGTCTTCCAATATCAATAGGTTGATTGTTTCGCTCCTGTATCTTCCAAAAGGGAAAAAGATCTCTGAGAGTTGTTTCATGGATCCGAAAGAGAGTACTTGGGTTCTCCCAATAACTAAAAAGTGTATCATGCCTGAATCTAACTGGGGTTCGCGGTGGTGGAGGAACCGGATCGGAAAAAAGAGGGATTATAGTTGTAAGATATCTAATGAAACCGTAGCTGGAATTGAGATCTCATTCAAAGAGAAAGATATCAAATATCTGGAGTCTCCTTTTGTATCCTATACGGATGATCCGATCCGCAAGGACCGTGATTGGGAATTGTTTGATCGTCTTTCTCCGAGGAAGAAGCGAAACATAATTAACTTGAATTCGGGACAGCTATTCGAAATCTTAGTGAAACACTGGATTTGTTATCTCATGTCTGCTTTTCGTGAAAAAAGACCGATTGAAGTGGAGGGCTTCTTCAAACAACAAGGAGCTGGGTCAACTATTCAATCAAATGATATTGAGCATGTTTCCCATCTCCTCTCGAGAAACAAGTGGGGTATTTCTTTGCAAAATTGTGCTCAATTTCATATGTGGCAATTCCGCCAAGATCTCTTCGTTAGTTGGGGGAAGAATCCGCACGAATCGGATTTTTTGAGGAATGTATCGTCAAATATGCAATATGATGATTCCACAAGATCTATTTTCGTTCAAGTAACGGATTCTAGCCAATTGAAAGGATCTTCTGATCAATCCAGAGATCATTTTGATTCCATTAGTAATGAGGATTCGGAATATCACACATTGATCAATCAAAGAGAGATTCAACAACTAAAAGAAAGATCGATTCTTTTGGATCCTTCCTTTCTTCAAACGGAACGAACAGAGATAGAATCAGACCGATTCCCGAAATGCCTTTCTGAGGATTCCTCATTGTCCCGGCTATTCACGGAACGTGAGAAGCAGATGAATAATCATCTGCTTCCGGAAGAAATCGAAGAATTTATTGGGAATCCTACAAGATCAATTCGTTCTTTTTTCTCTGACAGGTGGTCAGAACTTCATCTGGGTTCGAATCCTACGGAGGGGTCCACTAGAGATCAGAAATTGTTGAAGAAACAACAAGATTTTTCTTTTGTCCCTTCCAGGAGATCGGAAAATAAAGAAATGGTTGATATATTCAAGATAATTACGTATTTACAAAATACCGCATCAATTCATCCTATTTTATCAGATCCGGGATGTGATATGGTTCCGAAGGATGAACCGGACAGTTCCAATAAGATTTCATTCTTGAACCAAAATTCATTTTTTTATTTATTTCATCTATTCCATGACCGGAACAGGGGAGGATACACGTTGCACCACGATTTTAAATCAGAAGAGAGATTTCAAGAAATGGCAGATCTATTAACTCTATCAATAACCGAGCCGGATCTGGTGTATCATAAGGGATTTGCCTTTTCTATTGATTCCTACAGATTGGATCCAAAAAAATTCTTGAATGAGGTATTCAACTCTAGGGATGAATCGAAAAAGAAATCTTTATTGGTTCTACCTCCTATTTTTTATGAAGAGAATGAATCTTTTTATCGAAGGATCAGAAAAAAATGGGTCCGGATCTCCTGCGGGAATGCTTTGGAAGATCCAAAACCAAAAATAGTGGTATTTGCTAGCAACAACATAATGAAGGCAGTCAATCAATATAGATTGATCCAAAATCTGATTCAAATCCAATATAGCACCCATGGGTACATAAGAAATGTATCGAATCAATTCTTTTTAATGAATAGATCCGATCGCAACTTCGAATATGGAATTCAAAGGGATCAAATAGGAAATGATACTCTGAATCATAGAACTATAATGAAATATACGATCAACCAACATTTCTCGAATTTGAAAAAGAGTCAGAAGAAATGGTTCGATCCTCTTATTTCTCGAACCGAGAGATCCATGAATCGGGATCCTGATGCATATAGATACAAATGGTCCAATGGGAGCAAGAATTTCCAGGAAGATTTGGAACATTTCGTTGCTGAGCGGAAGAGCCGTTTTCAAGTAGTGTTCGATCGATTACGTATTAATCAATATTCGATTGATTGGTCCGAGGTTATCGACAAACAAGATTTTTCTAAGTCACTTCGTTTCTTTTTGTCCAAGTCGCTTCTCTTTTTGTCTAAGTCACTTCCTTTTTTCTTTGTAAGTCTCGGGAATATCCCCATTCATAGGTCCGAGATCCGCATCTATGAATTG